CTTACAAACCATTCAAGCTAAAATAGATTATTGTTCCTATCCAGTTCGAACTATCTATGGGGTATTAGGGATTAAAATTTGGATATTTATAGACGAAGAATAATAAACCTTGACTTGCTCTTCCCTTCTATGTTGGTAATAGACTAAAAAACAGTAAAGCCATTTCTTCTTTTTCTGTTGAATCAAAAAAGAAACATTTTTGAATTCTTAATTCTTCTAAATTCTAGCGGGTTTAATAAAGATTCAATTGAACGCTTCAGATAATTGCTATGCTTAGTGTGTGACTCGTTGGTTTTTTAGGGTTAGTATAAAAAATCAGCCCCATAGTATAAACTAATAACTCTAGAAAAAATAACCAACTCATCACTTCGCATTATCTGGATCCAAAGAAACCAGTCAAGATATGACAGATCAGTCATATTTTTGTAGCAACTGAAATAAAAAAATAAGATTTTAAGGTGTGAATCGAACTAGAGAAAAATAAGGATGTGGATAAATGGAAGGGTGAGAGAAAGAAAGAAAAAGAATATTTATGATATCTAATTCCAATATGGAATATGTAAGGTCTATGACTCATCTCATAAAAAGTGCAATGTAATAAAGCATTAATACAGATTCATCCATAATAAAATGAATCCGTCCAGAGAACAAAAAAATCAAGAGCTTCGAGCCAATAAAGACTGAGAGGATTGACTCATGAAAAATTTTCATTACGAGCTCCGTTGCAGAATTCAGACCTAACCATTACGTTACGAAGCGATGAGAACGACGGAACCTGTGGATCTAACAAATTCTATTGAACGCGAATTCTAATGATTCATTGATCTGGATGGCGGAACGGACCCGAAACCAATTCATCTATTCGAAAAAGCTAGAAACCATGGCTACAACCGAAATCGAAATTGAGTTGAAAGAGTAAAGATTCGCCCGCGAAAACTTTTTTCTTGGAGTACTAAATTTGGATCAATTTAATACGAGAAGACGATTAAATTAAAGGGTAAAGATTCATTATTAAGATTATCACTAATACAATTATATATAGATATATACATTCGATAGAAATAGTTATTTTAGACCTTTAGCTATCTAGAGAAACAAGATACAAATTCCTACTAGATTTGATCTAGATTAGATGAAATCTATACGTCGATGTATTACTTATACTTATGAAATAGTATATCTTATGAAATATAAGTATATTTTAATTCAACTTATATTTTATCTAAATTTCCTTCAAATTTAATTTGAATCCCTTTATTCGCGAGGAGCCGGATGAGAAGAAACTCTCACGTCCGATTCTGGAGTAGAGATGGAATTCAAACCCAACCATCAACTATAACCCCAAAAGAACCAGATTTCGTAAACAACATAGAGGAAGAATGAAGGGAATATCTTATCGAGGTAATCAGATTAGTTTCGGTAAATATGCTCTTCAGGCACTTGAACCCGCTTGGATCACATCTAGACAAATAGAAGCAGGTCGACGGGCAATGACACGAAATGCGCGCCGCGGTGGAAAGGTATGGGTACGTATATTTCCAGACAAACCGGTTACAGTACGAGCTGCAGAAACACGTATGGGTTCTGGTAAAGGATCTCCTGAATATTGGGTAGCTGTTGTTAAACCAGGCCGAATACTTTATGAAATCGGTGGAGTAACAGAAACTATAGCCAGAAGAGCTAGTTCAATAGCAGCGTCCAAAATGCCTATACGAACGAAATTCATTCTTTCGGGATAAAATTTTGAAATGCAAAAGAAAAAGAAATAGGTTTTGGCGATAAAAAAGAATGGCAGGTGCAGGTTTAGTTTTTTGGACAAACAATATTTCTTTTTTTCTTCGCCCTTTACTTTGCATTTTAAAGAAAAAAAAAAAAAAGAAAAAAATGATATGATTCAACCTCAGACCTATTTGAATGTAGCGGATAACAGTGGAGCTCGAGAATTGATGTGTATTCGAATCATAGGAGCTAGCAATCGTCGATATGCTCATATTGGTGACGTTATTGTTGCTGTGATCAAAGACGCAGTTCCAAAAATGTCACTAGAAAAATCAGAAGTGGTCAGAGCTGTAATTGTACGTACTTGTAAAGAACTCAAACGCGACGACGGTATGATAATACGATATGATGACAATGCTGCAGTTGTCGTTGACCAAGAGGGCAATCCAAAAGGAACTCGCGTTTTTGGTGCGATTGCAGAGGAATTGCGACAGTTCAATTTTACTAAAATAGTTTCCTTAGCTCCCGAAGTATTATAAAATGAGACCCTAATCTAGTTCTATCATAATATCGTTCCAGAAAAAATATAGTTATGTTTATAGTAAGTTATTTGAACAAAATAAATTAAGATTCAGTTAATAGATTGTGTATCACGCATATACCTTGGAAAAATTCATAGTCATAAACAAAGAACAAAACAAGAAAAACATGTTGATTATATCAAAATTTGGAGGGACCAATACTTTTAATTCATTATGGGTAAGGATACTATTTCTGACATACTAACCTCTATACGAAATGCTGATATGAATAATAAAAGAGTGGTTCGAATAGCATTTACTAATATCAGTGAAAGTATTGTTAAAATCCTTTTACGAGAAGGTTTTATCGAAAACGTGCGAACACATCGAGAAAACAACAAATCTTTTTTGGTTTTAACCCTACGATATAGAAGGAATCGGAACGAGCCATATCGAAATAGAAAAATTTTAAATTTAAAACGCATCAGTCGACCCGGTCTACGAATCTATTCTAACTATCAACGCATTCCTAGAATTTTAGGTGGGATGGGAATTGTAATTCTTTCGACTTCTCGCGGTATAATGACAGACCGAGAGGCTCGATTAGAAAAAATAGGCGGAGAATGTTTGTGTTATATATGGTAATCCTTCTAATATCCAAACGAAATGAGAAACTTTCGAGTTCATTTAAATAAGAAGAATCCAGTTCGCAGTTCTATTTCGGGAAAACTACCACTTAGTTTATTAATATTGAACTCGTAGAATTTTGCCACTTTGCGAAAAATAAGAGTCAAAAATTTCGGTATTTTTTCAACTTCAACATTCATTCAATCAATATTAATTACGATGAAAAATTGCAAGAAACTTATTTTCTTCCAAGAAGTAGATTCCGAATTAAGGTTAAAAGTCGGCAAATATGAAAATAAGAGCTTCTGTTCGTAAAATTTGTGAAAAATGTCGATTAATACGCCGGCAGGGTCGAATTCGAGTAATTTGTTCCAATCCAAGGCATAAACAACGACAAGGATAATCAAACTCGGGAAAGGCCCGATATTCAAAAATGGATATATCCATATATCTCTGACTCATATTTATGAGATGATAAAATATGGCAAAAGCTATACTGAAATTTGGTTCACGTAGGAATCGACGGATTGGTTCACGTAAAAGTACGCGTAGAATACCAAAGGGCGTTATTCATGTTCAAGCAGGTTTTAATAATACCATTGTGACTGTTACAGATGTACGGGGTCGAGTGGTTTCTTCGTCCTCTGCCGGTAATTGCGGCTTCCGGGGTACACGAAAAGGGACGCCATTTGCTGCTCAAACCGCCGCCGTAAACGCTATTCGTACAGTAGTGGATCAAGGGATGCAACGAGCAGAAGTCTTGATAAAAGGTCCCGGTCTTGGAAGAGATGCCGCATTACGAGCTATTCGCAAAAGTGGTGTACGAGTAACTATTGTCCGGGATGTAACTCCTTTGCCACATAATGGCTGTAGACCTCCGAAAAAAAGACGTGTGTAAAAATCAAAATGGAAGATATTTTAACAGGAAGAAAAACAAGAGAAATAAATGATTCAATGATCTGATCAAATAATATTATTATGGTTCGAGAGCAAGTAAGAGTAGATACTCGGAGACTACAGTGGAAGTGTGTTGAATCAAGAGCAGACAGTAAACGTCTTTCTTATGGACGATTTATTCTGTCTCCGCTTATGAAAGGTCAAGCTGACACAATAGGCATTGCGATGCGACGAGCTTTGCTTGGAGAAATAGAAGGAACGTGTATCACACGCGCAAAATCTGCGAAAATACCGCACGAATATTCTACCATAGTGGGTATTCAAGAATCAGTACATGAAATTTTAATGAATTTGAAAGAAATTGTATTGAGAAGTAATCTATATGGAACTTGTGACGCCGCCATTTGTGCCAGGGGCCCCGGATATATAACCGCTAAAGATATCATCTCACCGCCTTATGTCGAAATCGTTGATAATACCCAGCATATAGCTAGCTTGACGGAACCAATTGAGTTGTGTATTGAATTACAAATCGAGAGGAATCGTGGATATCTTATCAAAACAGCAAATAATTTCCAAGATGGAAGTTATCCTATAGATGCTATATTCATGCCTGTTCGAAATGTGAATCATAGTATTCATTCTTATGGGACTGGAAATGAGAAACACGAGATACTCTTTCTTGAAATCTGGACAAATGGAAGTTTAACTCCCAAAGAGGCACTTCAGGAAGCTGCCCGTAATTTGATTGATTTATTTATTCCCTTTTTACAGACAGAAGAAGAAAACTTACAGTTAGAGGACAATCAAGATACGGTTCCTTTACGCCCCTCTACCCTTCCTGACAAATTGGTTAAACTACGAAAAAACAAAAAAAAAATACCATTGAAATCGATTTTTATTGACCAATCAGAATTGCCACCCAGGGTCTATAATTGCCTCAAAAGGTCTAATATATATACATTAGTAGACCTTTTGAATAACAGTCAAGAAGATCTTATGAAAATAGAACACTTTCGCATAGAAGATGTAAAACGGATATTAAACATTTTAGAAAAACATTTCGGGAGTGATTTACCGAAAAATGCGTTTTCAAGCCAATGAATTTATTTCAACTTATTTTTAGTTAAAATCTGAAAATAGGTTTTGAATCTTTAGCACAGTCCGTCTAGTCGGAATCCGAATAAATTCGGAAGTTAATGGAATAGATGTACCTAGGGAGAATTCACTTTGAAG